GGAAAGGTAAACAAGCTAAAGCAGGTCTCGATCGAACAGTAAAGCAAGAACCTATCTCTATCCTCGAGGGAACTCTCACTAGAAAGAAGAGGGGGACCCATCCAAGTCCACCTATTCTTGTGTAAGAGACTAGTCGGCAATTCTTCCTAAAGGAAAGAGTAGCGTGTCCTACTAATTGTGTAAGATACTAGTTTGCTATTCCTGCCTAAACTAAAGGCAACAATAAATGCAACAATTACTCGTCTAGTCTAGTAGCTCGGTATCCAGATGAGTATATGTACAAGAATAGCTCTTCCCCCCTGGTTGAGTAGCTTGGTCTCCTTCCCTAACTGTTAGTAAGTGGTCTTTCGCTCTCTCCTGGCAGAGATTTCTCTTTATAGTCCTGAGAGTTGGGAGCGGGGTAGCGGTTTACTCAACCGATCGATGGAGTGGTATGGGTGCCGATAGATCCTCCTACTCATATGACTGGACTTTTAGGTCCATTCCTGCTGCTATGGATGAGAAACCTCTTGAGGAGTGACTTCAGGCAGCGGATATGGATTACCTTTCTTGGTTCAGTAGAATCAGTAAGTAGAGGTAGGTGAGATTGCTTTCACTATTTTTTTTTATTTGTTCCATTAGCTAGTAGGTGAGGTAGCTTGCTAGAATAGCTATTGGATGGTTCAATGGCTTAGCAGGTGAGATGCTACCACCTTAGCCTATGCTTGCTCCGTTGCTGGGCCTGGTCAATTGGATGAAATGTGACTATGGGGGTGCCTCTAGCTATGCCCTTAGCGCTTATTCAACCCTGACTACTAGATATGGCAACTAGCTTTCGAAATGATGAAATTGGTTAGCTCTTACTCTAGCTATTTACCTGCTCTGGAGGGAATCTGCTGCTGATGCTTCATAACGACTACCATAATCTTTTGTATAAGCCCTTCACTCTACGAACATGATCCCAATAAGATATATATATCTAGATCTCACACACAAGGGTGTGAAATTGAACAAAGGCCAGCTACTCATCCCTAGTTAGGAGGTAAAACCACACCAGGCCGGCCCCTGGACTCTGTCTTCTTCAGTAGGCCGAGCACGAGCATAAGCCAAATTACTGACGAATGCCTAATCATTTCACTTTAGTCACTCAAGTATACGCCTATCAGTATCAGTAGATACCTATATAAGTCAAATAGATATTGATCGAGTCAAAGTTCTACCCGTTGATTCAGTGGATCCATAACCACCAGCAAAGGCAAGGGTTGATCGAGACCCAGTAGTAGATGGAGTTCCAGATACAGATTATCTTTCTCCAATCGAAGAACCAGTTAACCACCCAACAGTAACAACACCACTAACCGCTAGAGAGGCAGTTCGAGATGCAGCTAACTAAGAGTAGCGGATTCTGTTGTTTATCTTGAAACCAGTCAATGTATCAGTCGCAGCATTCTTTCCAGGTCGATCGTGAGTAGCCAGGGTTGATTTGGAAGTGGATCCAGTTTATTCACTCCTTATCCGAGTAAGCAGCTTACCCATCAGTTTGAGTGGCTATTGCTTTGGTTGCATCCGAACCCATTATAGTCTCAGTTAATGATGCCAGTGAACCAGCACCAATTGATCGAGTTTACCTAGTAGCATCTCTTCCAGGTCAAGATCCAGTCCCCTGCTTCGAAGCTGTTGATTCCCCATCATTCGAAGCTAGAGCTTTCCGGCCATCTCATTGAATCAAATCCCTCAGGCTCTGAACAACCTCATTCCAGGGCCTATTCTCCATCTCGATCATCCGATCCAACTGCAGCTACTAAGCCATCCCTTAATCCATCTCCTGGCGCCCTCTCCTTCCAAAGTAAGGAGAGTGCCCTCGACTTTCAGTTCCTTTCAGGAGAGTGCTCATTCTTCGTCCTCGATTAGCCATCCGACTCCCCACCATCTTTTCTTTCTCTTCTTTCTCCCGCTCCGCCCTTGCTTTCTTTCTTGGTTCCCTCGAGCCTGGTTTCCGGTTGTTCTTATATGGGAGTCTTGCTCTATCCTAGGGCTCAGAATACACAAGAAGCTCGTAGCATCAGAAGGAATACGCTAAGCTAATAAGGCTGTCTGTCAAAAGAATACGAGCTACTCTTTGCTCACTCTCCTACGCTCTTCATACAATAGATTCTACTGAGATAGCTACCTTTCTCAGAGCTCCTAGGAGAACGGAACGCCTATCCGTTTTCTTGCTTTAAAGAGTCCCTTCCTCACTCATAGAGGTACAGTCAAAGAAGTCTAAACAGAAATTCAGTCTCAGACTAGCTAGGGAAAAGAAGAAGCTTAGAATCCTTATTACAAGCACAGTAAGGAAGGAAAGAACCATTTCGAAAGAAGGAAAGACATTCTATCCTACATGCGACGGGATACATAAAAACTACAACAACAAAGGAAAGATACAGAGACCTCACCTAGTCAACACTTGCCTAACCCAGTCTAACCTGTAGGAAATACAAGAAAGATTTGAGGAATTACTAAACAAAAAGTGCAGGTAAGGAATAAGTTCATGTGCTGTTCAGCTACAATTGAGAAGTCATCCTAATGATCCATTACTCCATGATTTGGAGAAAAAGAGTCTTGTTGAGTATGAAACTCTTTGCAAGGGGGAAGAGAGCTTACTAAAACAGAAAGAAAGAGTCCAATGGCTTTCTGAAGGTGATCAAAACACAGCCTCCATCTTTAAATCTGCCAATGCTAGGTTCAACCGGAATAAAATTGTGTCTATTCAGAGAGAAGATGGTACTGAGCTTCGAGATTACAATCTTATCAAGAATGAAATTTTCCGCTACTATGAGGGGTTACTTGGCTCTCCATGCCCTACAAGTTACCCGGGGATTGCCTTCTAATAGATGTTCTGTCTTTCATTATTAACATCCAATCCCATGCTAATAAGAAAAACGAGCGATTGCTAGTCAGCTTTCTTTTTATTAAATAGAATGGTAGGGGCTGAGGCTCTGAAGGCTTTCCTACTTTCTTCAATTCAATTAGGGAATAGCGCAGACGGATCAATCACGCGGTTCTGCAGCGTCCTCCAACTCGCTGTCCGCTCTCGTTCACTTTCTTTGCTGGACGGGAAGATGCGAATCGTGAAGGCCTTCCCACCACGCAAAGTAAAAACCTCGCCGGATAGAGAGAAGCGAATTGAAAACCGGCCTCAAATCCCTTCGCAATCGAAGGTGAAAGCGGGGAAAAGCCTATCTCAGTGATCTTCAAAAACGGGAAAAGCGTCGTTCGAAAACTCGCGTTAGCTCGTTTTGGATCACCTTCGACTTTTGAACCTGTTCTCGACCCCGAGCGTAGCGACCCAAAGAAAGGCGCACTGGCAGCTCGTAGTCGCGGCAAACGCACTTTGATTGTTCAATCATTACATTAATAGGGGCCTTCCAGGAATTGACCAAGCAGTAACCGGGGATCAAAGTTCCATTGATTCATCTATCTCAAATAGGGAAAACACTGAATCAAGAAGGGGTCAGCTGAGCTCGAAAGGGGTAGCCGGTCGTCGGCTAGGAGCTCTGGCCGGCAACGAAGCTAAAGCTTCACACTGGTCCACTCGCAACTTACACGGCTAAGTTCCAACTCTATGTTGAAAAGAAAAAAGAAAATCCCCTAAGAAGAAGACTTTCCACTATTCCAACAGAAAGGGGAAATTCAAATGCTTCATAGATAACCCCCTGTGTCTCGTTCCCATCCAACTCACCGGGAGATCGAAGAGCGGTTTGCGCTTCGCGCCCCAACCCCCAACACTAATGGATGCTTAGATACCTGCAACTGAATCTGTAAGCGGCGCAGGGCAGGATGGACGAGAAAAGCGGCGAGAAGAAGACAAACAGAGGGAGGAAGGGAGACCTCTTTCTATTGCCTTCCCTTTCTACTTCGTCACTGGTTCGTCGGCGGGACAGCGAGCCCAAGATCCGATTCGTCAATCGACGAATCCATGCCGCGTAACCTGGCAAAGGAGAAAGCGGCCGTTGCACTGATAGGAGTGTAATCGAATCTATCTTTCCTGTCCTTGAGGAACTGGTTAAAGAGCTTTGGCAAGAGCAGCTTCAACTTGGGCTTTGACAAGACTTGGCTACGTGGAGTAGACCTCACTCGCTCTTTGGCTCGCTCCTGGCTTTTCTTTTGTAGCAAACTCTTCAACTTGTTGGGCAGCAGCTGCAAAGCCCTCTCCTTTCAGTCGAGTACTACCAAAGCTTGCTAGCTGTAGCTTCGTACCTTGCTTTAGCTCTAGCTTCCGCACTTCGCTCGGTTCCACCAAATAATGAAGGGAGCCATTTTCAGATCCTCCGAGTGCAAAGCTAGCAGCAGAGATTGTGGTTCCATACGCGGATTTAGATGCATCCCATACACTACCTCGATCAGAATCAATTCCAACAAAGCTATAGCCCGTTGTAAGGTTCGTAGCCTTTATAACGAGCACCTGGTCTAGTGGCATACCTTTCAGTTACATATACTGCTCCAGATGCCAGTGGACTCGTCGATCAACCAGTGAAGAGAATAGAAGCATAGGTATAGGCAAAGGCGGGAGGGATGAGAGAACAAGCTTTGCCGTAACTCAGAGAGAAGAAGGCAATAGCGTACAGACTTGCTAGCAGACTGAAATGCCAGTATAGACTTCTGGCACATGGTCTCCTAGGTAAAGGAACTGCTACTACCTCCTCTGCTGCTTCTTAAGCTACTGACACTCACAGCTGCTAACTCCTTAGGATCTGGAGAACAATATAGTAGGCTACCCCTATAGTACTGCTGCCTATGCGGGTGCCTCCGCCTTCGCTCTTTGTGCTAGCCACCTTTGCTTCTGATCCTGGCACTGGCATAGAAGCTACTAGCTAGCGAGGTGTTAGTGGTAGGTAAGCTGGGTGGGAGATAAGACAGAGAGGCTCAGAGTTCACATCGTACAGTACTAGCCGAACAACTAGGGCATGGCATTCCGAAGCTGGCATTCCGTTCAACCAACAGATATAGGGAGAAGATTGATTGATGAGTACTAGTTTGGGAGGATAGGGGCATTAGTTCCGAAGCTTAGAGAGAACCCCAATAAAGACGGTAAGTGGCAAGAGACATAGAGAAACCTACCAGCAAGTAGGGTTAAAGAGAAGCTGCTATTGAGTGGCAACCCCAATATAGGGGCATTTGCCGAGTTGCTTTGGGGAAAACCCCTACTAGGGCATTAGAGTACGGCTGGGCGTGGGAATAACCAAACAGATAGGGTGGTGAGAGAGAAAGGCTATAGCGTAGAGTTTCACCGTACAAATGGCAGTTGGATAGAGAAGAGATGCCCTAGAGCCATTGCCGTTATAGCCACAGATTGGGGGCGGAGAAGTTAGGGGAGAAAGGCTTAGGGATAACCCTCTCACCGGCAAGAAAGGCGGCAAAGCAGATCCATATGTCGTAGAAGTAGATCCAGTAGTAGCCGTTGAAGCAGCAGCAGTTATCCGCCATCCGCTAAGAATACCGAGATAATTATGCGAGGACCTCATAGAGTCAGAAGGAAGATTGACGGCAAGTTAGTCCTGCTGCTAGCTGTTAGCTGCTTGCTGGCTTTCCGCCTTATTTTATTGATGTTGGGAGTGGAAGGAATAAGCAAAAGAAATGAACTAACTAAGTTGAAGTTCCAGGCTTAGTAGGCTTTCAAGGAGGCGTTGAAAGATCGGAGGAATAGTGGTAGAAAAGGAGGAGTCACTTCAAGACAAAGGCAGGCTAAAAGGAATGAATTCCCTGAAAGCAAGGGCAGTTAACGGCACAGAGACAAAAAAGGAAGTTCTCCTTGAAAGCAGAAGAATCGTACGAAGATCTATGGTATGTAGCTCTATGTATGAGAGGGCCGTAACGTAAAGGACTCTCTTTAGCCAACCGTCACTTGTGAACATACATAATGGAAAGTGGTTAGACTTTGGCCAACTATTAGCATAGCAAGACCATTCCAATTGAGAAGTCGAATTGATGAAGGTTCTCTCTTTATTCGTATTCGAAATATGTGACTCGACCACGGCAAGATCCTATCAATTCAATCTATCCTCATATTGGAAGGCTAGGACTAGAATAGGTAGGTGCGCTTCCGTTACACTAGCTTACAAAAAGACAGAAAAGAGGTCACAAATCCCCTAGTTGGCTTTCCTGAGGTCAAGTTCCTTTCTCTAATAATCAGCCTCCTGCAGGCAAATAGAGGCGCACGTGAGATTATCATACCTACCTACTATTAAAGTAAGCCAATTCGAAAGCGCTTACTAGTCAAACTTAGAAGTCGGGCTTCTTGAGAAATTGCATCCATTACAATAAAGAATCTCGTCTTTCCATTTCATGTCAAAAGAGCTCCTTTATCCTTCAGGGCTAAGACTCTCTTTCAGTCACTCGTTTTAAAAAGATTTGAAGTGATTCTGTTATTAAAGCGAGACTTAGAGAAAACCTTCCTTTCCGTCAAGCGCTGTAGTTAAATCAATCTCTTGCGTAAAGCGAGGTGCTTCTCTTCGCTAGTGTTTTCCGTATTCCTTGCGCTAAGCGGTTGCGCTAAGTCTTCCTTGGCTTACGAAAGAAGCATTCACATCCAAATCCGAATCCGAAGCCAGCAGATACATCAGCGTACCGCCATTCATTCCTATCCCGGGTGGTAGTCTCGTTGATCGGTTTGATCGTTTGTTGATCGTCGTTCTTTTTCATTAATGAAATTCGAATCCTCTTTTCGGATATGTTGTTTTAGTTGATGGAGTTGCACACACATCGCATCCTTCTTGCTTTTGTTAGTGAATCGGGAAGGTCAGGCGCTCATCAGGTAAGGATTGTACAGATGGTAGTTAGGGAATATTATGAGTGAGATAGTATTGTTGTTCTGGAGCCAAATCTGTATTGTATGGGTGGGAGTCAAAGCAATATGGACGATCGCGTTGTGAGAAAGACAATATGAATCTAGGACTGATAGATATAGTAGGGGGAAGGCATATACATAAGCAGACGCATCCGAGCAAGCCTGGATAAGACCACCGGCGCATCCACGGAAGCAGCCGAATCAGAAGTTCAATCATCCGAAGCCGCTTAAGCCGAATGGGGACGGAGGTTGTTGTTGGTGTTGTCGGACCAGGGGACCGCTTTGTTGCGAACCACCACCATTGGAATTCTCCGTAGTCATTAACGAGAACGAGAAAAGGTCACCAAAAGGGAGCGCGGCTCGTATGAAATGCTTAATGAAAGTCAAAGTATCGATTACGAGTCCGAGGTTGTTGATAACGATTCGTAGGTTTCGAATTAATCTCTAACAGAAGAGAATATTGCATATAGAGGGGTACTTCCCAAATATGGAGATTGGAATGTTGATGGCTTGGATGGAGTCCCCTATAGGGAAAGACATGTATCCCAATTCTGCTTTCTGAATATTATACCAGAGAGGTAAGAAAGAGAGTCAAATCTTACGAGCTTTCTTCGTAGGGAAGATAGATCTAATATTATTAGACCCAGTCTTCCTCTGCCCCAGGCGAAACAGTAAGTCAGCCAAAGTGAAATGATTAGGAAGGGCTTTCCAGGTGGGTATCCATCTCACACCCTGTTCCAAGGGTATGGTATGGACCCAGGGAAGGTATCTAGCTATTAAGCTGGGCATCTTCCACTTTATTCGCCCAACCGTTCGCTGAACCATATCCAGATCAGAAGGTTGCACAATGGATTGGAATGTTCGTCTGTTCATCTTCGGAGCCAACTCGACAAGTCGAGAAAGCGAGAAGAAGGACAGATATATCTTCACCAGAGTGTCCGAACGATCATCCTTCCTATAGATGGACCGTCTATGGAAGGCCGGAATAATCCGGGGCCTCGAGTGAGTGATACGGGAACTGGAAGTAGAATGGGGCTGTAAGAGCCACCATAAGCTATCTGAAGGGAGGATGAACACTGCTTTAAGTATAGAGCAGTGAACAGGAACCCCGACCTCTTAACCAGTTTCCGCACGTCCTTCACGAATAAATGGGCTGCAACGCAGTGCTCCTTAGTCAGAATTGTTGCCCCTAGCCCTATGCAGCTGCCAGCCTTCCCCTATTATATTAAAGGGCTTCCCCTATTAAAGAAGGGACTCATACAAGACTTTCTCTTTGCATCTGATCTAATGCTTGAAGCAACAAGAGAAAGAAAGCCGTATGTATAGCGTGATGAACTCATCAGACAAGAGCTAACTTCCAGACTCCCCTTTCCTAATATAAGACCCACTCCCAGAAGAGCTAATCGAGAAGGCAAGGAGGATCGGAAGTCTTTCAAGACAGAACGGTATTCGTAGATAGATTGGACTGAGGGCAGGAGAGAAGACTGATTTAGCACATACTCATTTATCGCACTGAATAAAGATATAAAGATATCGCACCACGGATTGACCAGTTACCGGTAAAGGAAGGACAGGTAAGAATGGAGTTGATTGGTAGCTAGGCGAAGAGTTGAGGATAGATAGAGGAATGAAATTGCTTCTTGTTAGATCAAGCGACCTTGAACCTGCAGTTGACTATGAAGAGAAGAAGAAAAAGGATAGACCCCCCTACTCATTATGAGGAGACCTAGAAAGTATGAGGAGAGCTAAACTCGAGTTCAAATGCTTAAGAGAAAATGGGGAATGGTCGAGGCCTACTAGATAGAGCATGAAGCTGTTCTCATTCCTGCTGTTAGGAATTCTGAAATCTATAGTTCCTATGTGCCTAACCAAGAGAATGGTCTTTTCCGCTCTTAGTTCGGCATGGCTATCCTAGTAGAATATATTGTATGAAGAGAGGACGGGCGTAAGGTCTAAGAGTTGCTAGAAAGTGAAACCTTGAGGTTGAGGACTGGCTATGAACTTCCTTCTATCAAGAGATATAGATAGGTTCCTGCCTCGTCTTGGGAGGGCAAACCGGTGGAATCTATCAATATCTATATGTGCTTCCGCAGGACCAAAAGTGGTCAGGATACTTTCTCCTGTCTTCCGAATTCGATTTCTGACTAATAGAAGGAAAAGAGAAGTTGAGGAGATTCTGAGCGAGCGCCTGCACATTATGGACCTTTTTTTTCTCGATAGAGATCATATGGATGAGGTCGAAGACTTTTTCTATGGGTTGAGTTGGATTCCGCCGGGAATCATCCTGATCAACCACTTTGAATGGGGTGCGAGCGAGATAGATTCAAATTCCTTTCATTCAAGGTGCATCGTCAACTACTCTATCCCACATCTAGATGAGGCCAGACTGATAGCCTCCATGTGGGCCTGCATAAGAAGGAAAGTGTGCTTGTGTTCTCCTACGTATGAGTTCTTTATTCCAATCCCAACTTCGATGGCTTCGAATAAAAGGAAGAAAGCAAGACGAATCTTAGTTCACTTTTTGAGTTCAGTCCTTTGACTTCTCTTTTAGAAGCTTTCTTTAATGCCTTCTCGGAATCCTTCGTAACAAGGTAGCCGGGGGTTTCCCTACGGCTGGATTGAATCCTTCCTTCCCATTTTCATCGTCTTGTCCAAGCTCCGATCGCATTGCATTTGAAGAACTGAGTTAGCTGCTTTTTTAGCGATATCGGTAATTGCTGTACCGTAACCGCACTGAGTTTGATTTTCCAAATAGACTTAACTGTCTCATTCAGCTTGTGTATAGGCTCGCAAGTGGAGGTTAATTGAGATATGAAGCGGCGGGGGTATTGCACGCGCCCGAGAAACCCCCGAATTTCTTTACCTTATCTATGATGCAAGAAAGAATGGACTTACATCGCCTTTTTATTCCTCGCCTACCAGCCGGAGCCTTTTCCAACACCTTAAATAACCGTGGCTTTTTCTTTTCCTTTTGAATAAAGCGGAGTTGGGCGAAGATGGGGATAAGGAGTAAGGATGGATCAAATCTTCTTTTCCCATGGGGAACCTCTCATCATTAACACTGACTGGTCCACTGCTGTTGGATGATAGGACCTGTCCTTGAGAAAGATGTGGCGCGCTTTCTTCCTTTGTTCGGAAATTCCGCAGGTGCTGGTCAATAAGGTTCTGAATTATGTGCCTGAGACTAAAACATTTGTCAGTTTCATGTCCTGGACTTCCCATGGGAAAGTCGCAACAAGGATTGTATCGCGAAGAGGACGAGCCTGCAATAGCTCTGAGGGGTATTGGAGTTATCAAGCCGGCGGCTACCAAGCCTGGTAATAACTGAGATGGTGGCACTGGGGAGGGGATCAAAATTCCGGGATTCTGTTCTTGCAAGAGTACGGCTGCCTTGTCGGAGAATTCCTCTTTTTCCTTTCGAATTGGATTTGGCACTGTCAGGGTTCCCATCAAGTATTTCATCAGACTGATCTGCCGCTGCAACTGTTCCAACTCTTCAGCCATTTCTTCCTTGCTGGGCTCCTCTTTCATCTGCTCATCGCCGACTGCTGAGATCATATCTATTTCTGGTGACTGTTTGCATTGTCTTTTCTGCTTGTTAGCATCCTTCCGTGGAAGCCAGACCTGAATAGTTTTCTGAGAGGGTTTAGAGCGGCGCTGCCTTCTACTCAAAGGCCCTTTTCCTCCCCATCTAGAGAGGTAATATGGTTCGAGGGTCGGACTGTTGTGTTTCATGCACTTCAGGCCTCTTCTTTATCGGCAAAGGATTAGACTTTCCTTGGAGAGCTGATGGATCACTTGTAGCAGCCTCTTGTGTCAAGAACTTACCTATTTTCATCTGAGTCTGTAAGATTCGCATTGAAGAGAAATGAAATATATTGCTTTCAATCAGGCTCTTGGCCTTGCCCTAGCCTCTGATCTTCATTCCGATTCGACACAGTGTCAGATTTCCACGACTACGGATGAATACTATTCTGCTGATTCAAAAGAACAGGCCAACAGCCGGGAAGGATAGGAATCATGTGATGTGCCTTCATCTGGAACTACTGGAATAGGGGTGGTCAACCACCCAGTGAGCCATAACTAACAGACAGGTGGGCAAGCTCTATGCAGAGAGGAAAAAAACCTCTTTCAATCCTACCAGTAAGGGGGTCTAGACTGAATCCCAACTCCAGGATATCAAGTTATGAACCTACTAGACCTACTAGTTATTGAAGATACCATTCGAGGGTGCCGATGGAAGATCCCAGATCAGATGGTTGTGGATATGGATCTTACAAGGTGTAAGATCTAGGATACAGACCAAGGGTGATTTCATTTTTTTAAAGAATCAGGATCGGAGCTACGCTCTTTTATAACTATTTCTTCTATACCTTTTTTTTTATATGTATTCGGAAGGAGTTGCCCATCCTTCCAAACTTGGTGTTCTTCGAATCAACAGGTGGACCCGCTTCCTCTCCCCAGCTACATCTCCCTATCGGTCGAATGGTCTCGTCAGCCTAAGCTACTTCCAATCACTTATGGTCGGCTTTCTCCTTCGGAGTAAAAGCCGAGTGCGCGACACAACGTTCCCTCTCCACGTGTTAGTCCATCTGCTCGCCCACCCACTTTAGCCTTAAACTAAACTTTGGCTTCAGCTTCAACCTTGGCACCTGGTTGAACGTAGGGAAGGGGGCCCCGGATCACCCTTAGTAGTGTCATTGGCGCGGAAGGATTTGGACAGAATAAGAAAAGTCTGACGTGAGTGGAGTTATACGCACTAGTTCTACTTTGAAGATTGAACTGCTTTCTTTTCCTATCTATCTTTAGTCACTCAATTGAGTAAGAGTAAGAAGTCAGATAATTTCGGAAAGAGGCTGATTCTTTTCCTATTTGTCTTTTTCTAATTGACTTTCTGTACTTTAGTGCGGAAAGGAAGAGCTTGGAAACCTATATCTATATAGTCATCTCGTAGGGGGACCCCTGAACCTCTTAGTTAGACCTTCCTCCCTCAAAGAGCAAGTGGCTAAGAGCAAAGAGCTAACCGCTAACAGCTAGCAGCAGGACTAATAGAGCAGATAATAAAGAGCTTAGGGAAGGTAACTCAGACATAATAGGTCGATTTTACTTATAAGGAAGATCGCGTGGCGGGATCGCCCCAAATCAATAAGGCAGAAAATTCTTTCTATACAGTCTATATGCTCTCAATCTCTCATCCCTGGATTCCTTGCCAACCAGAATTCATTCACCTTCTTTTTCAGGCAGGAGCGCTTCCATTAACCGAGATGAAGAAGCAGAAACTACTTGACCGTCAGGTAAGGTAAGGTAAGGGTATCGATAAGGATTCCTCACTTTAGACTTGACTTTAGGAAAAAATGCAAGACTGAGGATTGGCATTTATAGGTAGCTAAGCTTGATCAGGACTAGAAATTGACTCTTTCTGGCCTTGCCTTCCCCTATTAGATTATGGCCCGATCTCTCCCAGGATCAAGAGAAAGCTCTTCGCCTTCCCCTTATTGATATTGATTAGGGCTAGACCAGGAAGTGGATATGCTTATGCGAGCTATGGCTCCGGAAATGGAAGAGATGCTTCTGAGACTGGCTAAGCAACCGCAGAACCAAGCTCAGGATCTCACTCTCAACATTTTCTCTATCACTAGCATCCGTATCTGGATCTCGAAAGGGTGAATCTTCATCCCTATCACGAAACTCGGATTCTGGATATCGATCTCCTCTATATATGGAGGATGGATCCCGCTTACGAAACTGACTTAATAGGGCAGCAGGCTCTCCATCTCACTATCGAAACTCAGAATATCTATCTCGATCATCAAAAGCTGGATCTTACTCGGGAAAATCGGAGTCCTAATCCATGGGATCACGATCTCAATCATCAGACTCTTCATATCGATCACGAGGGAGAGCTGTAACTAGCAAGGATGCTTCGGGCTCTTGAAGTTACTATGATGCTCTTGGTTTAGCCGATTGAGTAGCACTTGCACCGCCCGTAGCTTGAGGAGAGGCATAACCCGCGTAGGGATGGGAAGTGGCTAGAGCAGGGGTAGCTGGAGCAGTAGTGGATTCGGTTGATCCAGTAACAGATGGTTGGGTGAGATGGATAACTAGGGCACAGTCTCTGGTATACTCACCCGCACCATAAGCATCTGTAGTAGAGTCCTCAGTACTTAGTGGTTAGTAGCGCCCTGGGAAGCATCTTAGGTTGTGTGACCTTTAGAGGCCCGGCATACCAATGAGTAGCCTCTTTCTTATTATTAGTAAGATAGGGCGAGCAGAGCGTACCCTTTCTTAATGGATGTTCCTAGGTTTTTTGATCCCTTTTATTGTCAGTACACGACGGGTCGATCTATTCTATTTCGATCCTAACCCCCAAAAGACCCGAAAGAGATCCCCATATAGAATGACTAAAGGACGTAGTCAGGGGGTGAGTTTGGTATCGGCTAAGGAGCCTAACTGCTAAACCAAATAGGGTCTGGTACATAACATGGCATACATCAAGCTTCCCCCTTTTCGAATCAAGATGAGCATAAGTTATTCTAGACATCCTCTTTTTCTTCATCAGTCTTTTGGCATAAGGCTTCCGATAACTTTGTATCCCGACAACCAGGAGTTTCCGGGTTGTTTACAAGTCAACATATTGAATCGACTCAGAACAGAACAACATCTAAATAGCAAGGGATTTCTTGTGACAAACCAAACCTTGTTGATCGAAAGTTTTCTTTATTTTTAAGACATAGGATGCCTCTCCTAGCCCTGAACCCACGGCAAAGCCTCTTCCTTCTGTCTTGTCTGTTAGATTCTTAGCTATTTGATTGAAACGGAGACTCCTTCTTTCTTTTTCTTTCTGGTTCTAAATCCTGATAGCCCTACCCACTTTCTTTGTCCTTCTTGACTCACTAGCCCTATTTTCTCCCTCTAATCTAATGTGAGACCTTCCCTCCTTGACTTATTCGATTGACTCTCCTTCTCTGTCTTCTTCCAAAGGGCGATCTATTTCGTCAGTCGATCTTTTAGCCTAGGTCTCTTTTAGGTCCTCTTCGATTAGGTTCGGTGTTAGAGGTACGAGAAAGGGTTGGATGACCCACATGCCTTTATTGTTGATCTTGAGCCGTCTTTCTTGCGTGCCCTATCTCTTTTCCATGATCAAGGAGCGATAAGACATGTCCCCACGGATTCTTTCTTTTCGATCCTTCGCTACCTTAATCCTTCCGTTTTATTCCTTGTCTTTTTGTTGGCTACTTTCGCTTTCCTTTACTTGCTTGATCTTGACTCCTTACGGACCCTCACGGTTGGATTTGCTATGTAATCGCTCGACTGCCTCTCCTATTGGGCCTTCACCTTTCCAGGTTTCTACCCTTTCCTCATAAGGCGGGGTTCTTTCATTCCCGCTCATGCTTGAGGGACCATGCTTGCGTCAACCATTTTCTTCCCTACTAGACTTGTCTAAAAGAAGAAAAGATGCACTTTAAGATAGATTGGTTTGCCAGAAAAACCTCTTCTTATATAATATAACAGTCTGATGATCAACTTATATTGAGAATTAAGTGCAAAACCCAATAAGAATATGAAATTGAAATAAAGTGAATGCTTAAACCGAATCCTGTGTTTATGTGTGCAGCTTCTCAAGCTGTTTATAACATTTGAAAGTAATGGTCCCAGGGCATCCATCGCTCTTTTAGTAGCATAACATTTCTTTCAAGAAGTAGAAGTTCTTTGGGCTACATAATAAAAGGTTCTTTTTCTTCCCCTGCCTAAGAGATCGAGTACCGGCTCATATTCTTATCGAGAGCTGACTCTGCAGGATCTTCCTCTACTTCGACCTTGCGAGATGGTGCTGCCAACACACAACCCGATGGTTTTGAGGATGGACGAATATAGATTCTATGCCGAGTTCCTTAAGATAGAAGTTTATTCTGTAACCTTATGATATTTGATCTGAAGGCCTCTCCAATTTCTCATTACACACATGGGCCATTTCCGCTCTGTTGATTTGACAGCAGGAACTTCATCTTTCAGAGAAGCTGTTGGTGATTGGCAGATGCTGATCGAGATCGAGAGAGAGAGTTTGTGTTCAATGTAAGAACGAGGAGGAAGCATTATTAAATCTTTCAAAAAGAAGAGAGGAGATTCGTTTAATGACCTTAGACGAGTGCTTGTGCCAGTGAGAAGCATCCATTTAGAGAAGGTACTAAGCGGCGAACCAAGATTCAAAGCGAGCCAAGGCAATGTCAATTGGCGAGCGAGAACATAAAGTCAAGTATTGATTGAGACGATTCCAAGCCAATGGGATTGACATGACCTGCGAGTAGTTGCCTTGCCTAGTAGCCAGCTGACGTGCTTGATCAGAGAATAGGGACTATTCTATTGACTATAGACCAGTGACGAGTGACCATCAGGGACCGACGAGGCAAGACAAGGTGTTGGAATAGACCAGGCACATCACAAGCCATCTTACTTAAGATTTTCGAAATAGGAAGAGGCAATGTCAATTGAAGAATAATCACTATCGGAATCAAGAAAGCAAGAAGGAAAGCGAACACTTTCTCCCGTCCCAGTCAGAGCTAGCAATCCTGTCTCTTCTTAGGAATCGAAATATTCTATTGGTGAAGGCAAATACTAACTAACAATTGATCATACTGGTGCTTATTCAAGTGCCGGTCTTTCGGCTGTGACGGGTGCGGCGGGTAGGCAATCGGTTCCAATTTCATTGATTCCATCTGCGTATTCGATTGGAGGAAACACTCTTTCTAAAAAATCCGGAACTAACTTAGGTAGTGGTGAACCCTGACTTCTAAGTCGAGTCACTAAGCATCGGGCATACACTTCCAGATCCCCATCTTGTGCTCGCCCATTTACTCTATGGATAGATTTTGAGTAACGTAAATATTGGTGAGGTGTGGTGTCCTGAAGCTCAGTTGAACCTGCGACCGCTTATTTCAAGTATAGATTTTAGAGCTAAGTCCAGACAAGATTCCGCTTCGCACTTTCTAACCACGGCAATGTCAACATGTTCCCATTCACCAGATTTGCCCACTTATTGATAGTTACGTTCCGAACTTCCGTTTCATTCCGTTCCGTCAGATCGGGTAAGCTGGACTGAATTTATTCTTTAAGGACATGGTAAACTCGATCTTGTTAGAAGGGAAATTGGATCACAAACTGGCCCATAAACTAACTCCCCTTTTCTGGCTTTAGCCCGCTTCTTCTTACCTTCTTACTAAACAAATTGCGTGCTTATAGAATGGGATCAAGACAGACCAGTGGGTCGGTTCTCTCCCGAGTCTCATTATTGGGTTGTAACCACAGTTCTTCCTTACCTCTCGTGGTGAAATTGATCTTCTCATAGTCATAGGTAGGGCAAAGTACTTCGAAGAGTCCGGACTTTCGCTTTAGTAAGAAATCCCGACTTGTGAGTTAAGCTTGGATCAGAAATGGGCTTTGGAATACTACATTCCATTTGTGCTGCCGCGCACACTTCACTTCTATTGCTATTGAGAGGCCCAACTTTGCACTTTTTTCTATGAGAGAGGATTCATTCCTTTATTTTATATCCCACCCCTTGCTTCTTGAATACTTAAGTTTTCTTACTTTTCTCCGCTTTTCGAATAGACTTCGACGAGGACTGAGTTCCGAGGGTTCACTCAAAACCTTAACTCAAGAACTCCGGTTTATGTCGCTAAAGCATATTTTTTTATTGAGCCTCCATCTTCTGATTCAGTTTAAGTGGAATCTCTTGCAGTTGCTCTTCCGCTACAAAGAGCTGATTCTCGAAGTCGATCTATCTGGTCTGGTTCTATCCTTTCCACTATTGGAGTGGAATCCCTTTTTCTAGTAATCCCCCTTTTTTTTTGGCTTATTCCATTCGATCTTCTACTTGGTTAACCCATACCCCTTTTAGTAATATCCTTCGTTATTTCTCCGGCTTCGGTTGAACTGGCAACCTACTTTCCACTTTCCAACGGTTGAGTACCCGAGTTCGTAGCCCGATCGTCTTCCCTGACTTTGCTTTGAAAGTCAGCCACTTCCTTTCCGGATTCAGTTTCTCTTTCGGGGTAATCCTCCTGCAGCTTATTTTGAAGCCTATGTTCCGGTTTCGGGGGATGAGTTTCCTGCCGCTATTTCATCTTTTTGTCTACTTTACTATTTCGAAGTCAAGCCTACATACACCTCCTGTCCTTCTACCTGGGTAGTCGAGTAAGTACCACACACAAGGCAAAAGCTCTGACTATGGTAGGTAGAAAGGAGTTCGATCCAGCCCTAGGGGACTACTAACTAGAGATTCCACTTCCCTAATACGATACCCTATTGATTCTTTCCACTCTTGTTTTAGGCGAAAAAAGACCCCTAGAAAACGATATGGCAAGCGTGAAGAAGATATTTCATCTCCTACTCTCGTTCCTGGTCCGTCTGGAGGCTTTCGTTCTTCGATTTGAGGTCTTGCAATAGGTCTTCTTTCCTCGGATGTAAGAGTAAGGCTTGACGTTCTTGAATAAGATAAGAACAATTTCGATGGAAGACATACGAAGGAAGATTCAAGGTGTCTATTTTCGAATGGTCCAGCTCACGAGCTTTCTCTCGATCTCGCAAGGATCCTTGAGAAGACATAGGAAGGATAAATCACTAAAGACTGTCGCTCGAAATTGTCCAAATACAAATAAGAGGCTTCGCCGATTGAGAATACCAAGTCGTATGGTTTGA